TCATATACATAAGAATTGTATAAGAACCGAAAGAGTCTTTTAGTTTCTTTTGAAAAAAGATAAATAGATTTATTCTGAGTAATGAAAAAACTATTCCAATTATTATATTCGTGAAGAAAGAATCGCAAGAAATGCAAAAGGGGAACATCTTGAATCCAGCATTGAAGGATTTGAACCAAGATTTCCATATGAATGGGATGGGGTATTAGTATATCTGATACATAATTTAAATGTAATAATTTGTCCTCTAAAAAAGGAAAAATGGAATGAATAGATCGTAAATTATGATATTTTGGTATTTCTTTTTCTTTAAAATAGGATACTAATTGCAGTGAGAATGGAATTTCTACAATAATTGCAAAACCTTCTGAGATCATTTGAGAATAAAAACGAGAATAAAAAAAATTGGTGTGGTGGTGACCAACGAATTTATTTTGGTTAGAATCATTAACCGAGGAAAGAAAAAAATGCTGTTGATAGATTCGAGTAATTAAACGTTTCACAAGTGCTAAACTAGATTTACTGTCATAACCAAAAACTTCCAGAGGTTCATAAAAAATCGAACCATTTCTATTTAAACCACGATCATGAGCAAGTGCATAAATATACTCCTGAAAGAGAAGCGGATATAGGAAGGGTTGTTGCCTAGATCTATCCTTTTCAAAATATCCTTGTAATTCTTCCATTTAGTTACATTTGTACTTGAACCATAAGCAGGAACATTTCTTAGGTTATCACAAATAATAAATACATAGTGCAATATGGTCAGAACAGGGTATGTATTATGTATATAGTAATAAAAGAAAAAATATATACCCCGGAAACGGGTAATCCAATCAACAGATCTTTTTCCTCTCTCCCTCTATCCAATTGGGTTTATCTTCGTTATAATTACAGTTATAATTATAAGAGGACAAAAAATCCTTTATTTTTGCAACCCGACCGCTCTTTTGATTTTGGAACAAATTCTTTTTATTTTTATCAGTATACTGTTTCTTTTACACATTCGTCTCCAACCCCAATCTATAATAGGGAATAGTTAGGATTTATTAAAAAAGAAAAAAAAATCAACCACAGAAAACCCTTTCCCGCATCAGGCACTAATTTCTTTTTAACGTCTAATTAGATCACGGTTAATTATTCAAATTAAGAATATAAGCTCGTTGCTTTTTTTTTTACTAGAATTGGAGCCGTGGGACTCTATCCATTTATTTATTACTAGACCCAACTAGAAATGGGAATTTTTTTTGTCCTCCTCCACAAATAAAAATTTGGAAGAGAAACTCCAAATTCTATCCAAATTCTACTAAAAATATATATTTAAGAATAGAATAATACATTTTTTTTTCTTATTATTACATTACGACATGCTGTTTTTTCCATTCATTACCTTTCAGGATCAGTCGTGGTCTTATAGACTCTACCAATAGTCTGGACGAATTCGTTGCTTCATCCAAAAAGGTGTAAAAGATTATAGTCGCACTTAAAAGCCGAGTACTCTACCGTTGAGTTAGCAACCCAAAGAAATATGTAGATATGCTCAAAAAAAAAAAAAAATGGAATTGCACTGCACAACTCCATCAAAACATTGAACTAGTGAGAAATCTAAAAGAAATAGAAATATTTTAGGGTCAATTATAAAGACCAAAATACGAAAACGTGCGGATCAGACTAAAAAACAACGAATTCAAAATAGAAATGTAAAAATTGACAAACCACTCCTTTTTTTTTTGTATTTTCGTTAAGAAAATACATCGTCTTGTATAAAAAAAATCAACAAAACCTCATCATTTGACTGAAGAAAAAAGCAATAGCAATAATGGGTCAGGATAAACAGATCCATTTATCTACGATCGATCAAATTATATTTCTTCGATACACCATTGTCAATATGAATGATATAGAATATTGAAAAAACAAATTAATAAGAAAATCGAAATAAAGACTTGTGTTGGATTGGCACAACATAAAAAAATGAAGTATGAATAGAACAAGAAAAGGGTAATTTGTAAGTAAATAATTACAAAAAAATAGATATCTGGTTACCCTTCCCTTTTTTATTCATTAATTTTGTTTGTCCTTTAATTAACTCGAAGTTCTTTCTTGAAATAATTCTGCCTTCCTTAAAATATCATGAACAGTTCCTGTAGGTTGAGCGCCTTTTTCAAGGAAGTATAGAATAGCGGGAACATTTAAATAAGTTTGATTCTGTATCGGATCATAAAAACCCACTTTTTGAAGGTCTCTTCCTTCTCTTCGGGATCGAACATCAATTGCAACGATTCGATAGATCGCTCATTGGGATAGATGTAAATAAACAATGCCCCCCCTAGAAACGTATAGGAGGTTTTCCCCTCATACGGCTCGAGAAAAAATGATTAGAATTTCTGTATATAATAGCAAATGGATCCATAAGAGCATGGATTAGACTATGATTTGAGTCATTTTTCTTACCTTACAGAAAAAAAAAAAAAGAAATATCATTTGTACTCATAACTCAAGTTGGATAATTCATAAAGAGTTCGACGGGAAATCCTTAGACATCACATTTATTGAGTCGTCTCTAATCTCTTTTGTTTGTCTCGTCTCGAATACATTTTTTCTCATTCTAATAAAATTATTGAGACAATTGAAAATTGTGTTTCCTTGTTCCGGAATTCTGTCTCTTTGTTTTGTGAAATCCTTGGGTTTAGACATTACTTCGGTGATTCTTACTCTTTTCAAAATGGCAGCAACATACCTTTTGTTTTTTTTTTTATTTCTTTCTATGGAAAAGTAATACCAACGATTGATTCTTTTGTAATACACTTGACTTTATATTGACTCCATATCGAACAAGTTTTCCCAATTTCACGGTAAATTGGACTTTTTTTATTGAAAACTTGTTCGAATTTTCACCTTTCTATTTATATTCTATATTTCGAATAATATTGAAGATATATTTACAAAGTTGGTCTAACTTATTAATTGTCACTAACCCTAGACTCTTCCCCCCGATAAATGAATCAATACTTTTTACTCGAGCTCCATCATGTACTATTTTTTTATTTACCAACCCAACACAAATAGAGTTATTAGCAGGAACAGAACAAACTATGTCGAGTCAAGAGCATCTTCATTCCTATAGAAAATGGTGAATGTAAGAATCCACAGCGGATCATGTCCTTCAAGTCGCACGTTGCTTTCTACCGCATCGTTTCAAACGAAGTTTTACCATAACATTCCTCTAATTTAATTTCGAACCGGTATGGAATTGATTCAATATGGAATCATGAATAGTCATTGGCCCACCCGCAATAAATAATCTATACTTTAGTATCTTTCTCTCAATATTTATCCGCGGAAAGGGTCAATTTATTTGACCTAACCCTCTATTCTATCATATATAGAAATGCAAAATATTTCTAAAAAAGACGAAGAAACGAGTTTCCTTACTTAACTATTATTTTCGCCTTCAACAGATTTTTCGCGAAAAAATAAATTATAAACCTCAAAAGAACTACCCTTACTTGATTTACAATTACGGAAAAAAGAAGTTATTAACCAAATAGAATCTATTCCGATGATTCGAAAGGGCCGGAAGTTTCTATATAATATTGATTTCTCACACTTCTTCCACCTTCCACATTTCTTAGAGTATCAAGGGTTTGTAAAAAATGAAGTAAAAAAACCATTTTTTTTTTGTTTTCATGAGTATGGAATGGAAAAGATCTAGTGGAAGGTAAGATTCAAGTCCTTATTCTTTCATCTGAAAAAAAAAGAATAAAAAAGAATAAGGTGAAAGAAAGAATGAAGAAAAATCTAATAGTCATTTTTTTTTTTATTATAAAGATTTTGTTTTACTTCAGGTTCAAGAATCTTTCCATCAATTCCATAAAGTATAAAGTAAAGGGAATCCATAAATTTCCATACGTTAAATCGTTACATTGATTTACAACCAGATAATAAAATACAAAAAAAAATAGGATCTAGATCAATTTGTTTTTCCTATTTTTTATTTTCCAGCTTTAGAAGTTTTAATATAAACAATCCCTGAATGTGAATGATTCACCACAAATTTCTTTTTTGAACTCAACTAAATATTTGTTTTTCCACCTGTATTTGACACTCAAATACCTTTTAAAGAAACCAAATAAAAAAAAAAGAACGAATTCTCCGGATTCGTTCTAGAATCCAAAACAAAGGATTGGATCCCATTGTAGCCAACATTAAACAAAACAGAAAGTTCTTAAAGAGAAGAATCTTTTGTTTCTGATTGATGGAGACGATCTGGGACGGAAGGATTCGAACCTCCGAGTAACGGGACCAAAACCCGTTGCCTTACCGCTTGGCCACGCCCCATTTCAATTTATATTCGACACTAATAAACACTATTATTAGTGTCGGTTATTCGTCAATACAAACCAAAATATGAAAAATATTGTTGCTAGGAGTTAATACATAGAAATAGGGAATAAAAAAAAAATGATTGATCATTACATAGAATTCAATTAAGATATTGTATGAAACTATAATTCCTTGTATTCTCATTTGAGAATGAAAGGGGGGATTGGGGATTTGTAAAAGTTCAAAGAAAAGGAAGGATTTTTTTACCTGCCTTTTTCTTTTTGAAGTTTTCCCTCATAAAAAGAACTCAATCAAAATCCAATTTTCTAATCTACAAGAACGAAATGTTTGTTATGCTTAATATCTTTAGTTTAATCTCTATCTGTCTTAATTTTACCCCTTCTTCGAGTCATTTTTTCTTTTCCAAATTGCCCGAGGCTTATGCCTTTTTAAACCCAATCATAGATGTTATGCCCGTCATACCTCTATTCTTTTTTCTCTTAGCCTTTGTTTGGCAAGCTGCTGTAAGTTTTCGATGAAATCTTTCATATTCTGCGAAATTCATGATTTTTTCGAAAAAAAATTCTGGAAAATGACTTTTTTTTGGAGTGTCATGTGGTGTATGTGATAAAAAAAGGTAATCCATTTCCTTTTCAAAACAAAAAAAAAAAATG